CCCCTGGATATATTCGAAAACCGAATTAGATTGTGTAATGATGAAAATAAAACAAAATACTTAACTAAAATATATGATCCTTTTTTGAGGGCACCATTTCGTGGACGAATCGAAAATGGTTTTTCATTCTTAATCAAAAATGAAAAAACTTACAAAAAAAATGAAATTTTGATAAATAAACTTCATGGTATCCTTCTTTCTATTAATAATAATATTTATACAGAATTTGAACAGAAACTAAATACATTTAATAAAAAATCATTAGTAAATGCATTTTTTATTTTTAATCTAATCAATAAATTTTCGAAAAAATCAGTATCAAGCTTCTTGAATTTTGAAGCACTTTATTTATTTCCAAAACATAAACAAGAAAAATTGTATTCCGAAGAAAAAAATCAAATCAAATTTTTATTTTATGCAATTAGAACTGATCTGAACAATAAAACAATAGTAAATAGAAATAGAAAAAAATGTATTGGAATAAAGGAAATTACTAAAAAAGTTCCTCGATGGTCATACAAATTTATTGATGAATTAGAACAACTGGAGGGAAAAAATGAAGCCGAAAATTATCAGATTCGTTCTAGAAAAGCTAAACGTGTAGTGATTTTGACTAAAGATTTACTGAAAAAAGATACTTATACTTATAATAATACTAGAGATAGAGAGACTGATAAAACTGAAAAAACAAAAAACGAATTAGCTTTAATACGTTATTCACAACAACCGGATTTTCGGCGAGACATAATCAAAGGATCTATACGTGCTCAAAGGCGTAAAACAGTTACTTGGAAATTTTTTCAAAAAACTGTGCATTCCCCCCTTTTCTTGGACAAAATTGATAAATCCTTGCTCTTTTTTTTTGAAAATTTCAAGTCAATGAAAATTTTTTCGATATTCAAAAATTGGATAGGAAAAAAGACAGAATTTCAAATTTATGATTATACGGAAGAAGAAAAGACAAAAGAAAATGAGAAAGAAGAGGAGAACAAAAAAGAAATAAACGAAAAAGAGGAACAAAAACGTATAGAAATAGCGGAAGCCTGGGACAACATTATATTTGCTCAAGTAATAAGAGGTTTTTTATTAATAACCCAATCAATTCTTAGAAAATATATTATATTACCTTCATTGATAATAACTAAAAATATCGTTCGTATGATATTTTTTCAATTTCCCGAATGGTCAGAAGATTATAGGGATTGGCAGAGAGAAATGTATATTAAATGTACCTATAATGGTGTTCAATTATCCGAAAAAGAATTTCCAAAAAAATGGCTAACAGATGGTATTCAGATAAAGATCTTATTTCCCTTTCGTCTAAAACCTTGGCACAGATCTAAGCTACGATCCAATGAAAAGGAAAAAGATAGAATAAAAAAAAAAAAATTGATAAAAAAAAACTTCTGTTTTTTAACAATTTGGGGAAGAGAAGTTGAATTACCCTTTTCTGGTTCTTCAAAAAATAGATTTTCATTTTTTGATCCTATTTTTAAAGAACTCAAAAAAAAAATGAAAAAATTGAAAAAATATTTTTTTTTTGTTCTAAAAGTTTTATATGAAAGAACAAAATTGTTTCTAAATATCTTAAAACAAAGAGCAGAATGTATTATCAAAAGTATTCTATTTCTAACTAAAAAAATAAAAAAAAAACTCTTAAATTTGAATGTGCTATTTATATTTATTAGATTGAAAAAAATAGATGAATTGAGTGAAAACAAAAAAAATTCAACAATTGACAAACATAATCCAATTATTTTGGAATCAACTATTCCAATTCAATCTATAAATTGGGAAAATTCTTCATTGACAAAAAAAAAAAGAAAAGATCTGAATGATAAAACAAAAACAATTATAAAACAAATAGAAAAAATGACAAAAAAAGAAAAGAAAAGGGGACTTTTAATTTCAGAGATAAATATTCATTCGAAAAAAACAACTCATAATACTAAAAGATTAGAATTAGAAAAAAATATTTTGCAGATATTACAAAGAAAAAATGTTCGATTAATTCGTAAATCCTATTCTTTTTTTAAATTTTTCATGAAAAGGGTATACATAGATATTTTTCTATATATCATTAATATTATCAAGATCCATATACAACTTTTTCTTGAATCAACAAAAAAAATTATAAATAAATCCATTTACAATAATGAAATAAATCCCGAAAGAACTGATAAAATGAATCAAAGTATAATTCAATTTATTTCGATTATACACGAATCTTATAATACTAAAAATACGCATTCACAAAATTTTTGTGACATCTCCTTTTTGTCACAAGCATATGTATTTTTAAAATTATCACAAACCGAAGTTATTAACATATATAAGTATAAGTTAAGATCGGTTTTTCAATATCATGAACGATTTTGTTTTCTTAAGAATGAAATAAAGAATTATTTTTTTGGAATACAAGGAATATTTCATTCCAAATTAAAACATAAGAACCCTACCAATTCTGTAATGAATCAATGGACAAATTGGTTAAAGGGTCGTTATCAATATGACTTATCTCAAAGCAAATGGTCTAGATTAGTACCACAAAAATGGAGAAAAAGAATTAATCAGCGTCGTGTGACTCAAAATAAAGATTTAACCAAATGTGATTTATATGACAAAAACCGATTCATTTTTTATAAAGAACAACAAGTAGGCTCATTAAAAAAAAAAAAAAAAATGAAAAAACAATATAAATATGATCTTTTATCCTATAACTCTATTAATTATGTGGATAATAAAGACTCATATATTTATGCATATAGATCACCATTTCAAGCAAATAAAAAGCAAAAGATTTCTTCTAATTACAACACGCATCAAAAAAAAAAAATTGATAAAATGAGTAATATCTCTATCAAGCATTATACAGAAAAAGATGTTATTATAGATATGAAAAAAAATCTGGATAGAAAGTATTTTGATTGGATGGGAATTAAGGTAGAAATATTAAATCGTTCCATATCAAATCCTATATTTTGGTTATTTTCAAAATTTTTGATATTTCAAAATGCATATAGAAGTAACCCGTGGAGCATACCAATCAAATTACTTTTTTTCCATTTTAATTTAAATCAAAATGCTAGTGAAAATAAAAATAACATTACTATAAAAAAAAAAATAATAGATAATTTTATACCATCGAAAAAAAAAAAATCTCCCCAATTCGAGTTAGAGACTCGAAATCGAGCAAAAATAGAATACACGGGTCGCGCAAATCTTGAATCATCTCTCTCAAAGCAAGAAAAAGATATTCAAAAATATTTTGCGAAATCAAATAGTAAAAAAGATAGTAAAAGTATAAAGAAAAAGAAGGACAAGATGGAAGCCGAACTTAATTTGTTACTAAGAAAGTTTTTGAATGTTAATTTGAACTGGAAGAATTTCTTAGGTCCAAAAATATTGCAAAATGTCAAAGTATATTGTCTTCTGGTTAGATTGAAGAATTTAAGAGGACTTTCTATAGCCTCCATTCAAAGGGGAGAACTAGATCTAGATATCATGATGATTCAAAAGGATTTTACTTTTCCAAGCTTGAGGAAAAATAAAAAACAAAATAGAAACAAAAAAGAAATAGTTATTATCGAACCAGTCCGCTTGTCTAGAAAAAACAATCCAATTTTTTTTTTGTATCAAACCATAGGTATTTCATTAATTCATAAGAATAAGCACAAAATTTATCAAAGAAACCCAGAAAAAAGTCATGTTGATAAGAACAATTTTGATAAATACATTACAAGAATAAGAGATGAAAAGATAAGAGAAAAAGAAGAAAAAAAAAATTATGATTTGCTTATTCCTGAAAATATTTTCTCCACTAGACGTCGTAGAGAATTGAGAATTCTAATTTGTTTAAATCCTAGGAGTCAAAATAGTACACAGAATAGAAACACAAATTTTTACGCCGAAAATAAATACTTTCAAGTTTTGACTAAAAAAAGAAAAGATCTTGACATAGAAAAAAAAAAACTAATGAATTTCAAAATTTTTCTTTGGCCTAATTATAGATTCGAAGACTTAGCTTGTATAAATCGTTATTGGTTTAATACCCATAATGGAAGCCGTTTCAGTATAATAAGGATACATATGTATCCTCGATTGAAAATTCGTTAATTGAAAATTAATTTGTCTTCTATTTATCGTAATATATATCTGGTATATGAAGATAAATTCATATATATATACATAACATAAATGCAGAAACCCATTGTAGCATTGATACTAATTCAATGATGTATACATTAGATTGAAAAAAAAAATCAACAAAATTGTCTTTTATTTTTTTAAGTATATAATATATAATTTTTATTTGGTGAATTCATAAATATAGTATCTTTTATATCTATTTAAATGGGATTGATTAATAAGAAAGAATTCACTCGATTAAAAAATCGGGATTTTTTAAGTAAGTTCAGATTTATATACAAAATTCAAAATTAGTATCATTACTATTACTGATCAATAAAAATCTTTTTTATAAAAAGCGAGGGAAAGAGGAAAGCTTTCATTTCATTTTTATTTTTTATGGTAAAAATTTCATTTATACCAGTTATTTCACAAGAAAAAAAAGAAGAAAACCCGGGATCGGTTGAATTTCAAGTATTTAATTTAACCAATAAGATACGAAAACTTACTTCACATTTTGAATTGCACCGAAAAGACTATTTATCTCAAAGAGGTTTACGTAAAATTCTAGGAAAACGGCAACGACTACTGTCTTACTTGTCAAGGAAAAATCGAGTACGTTATAAAAAATTAAAAAATCAGTTTGATATTCGGGAGTCACAAATTCGTTAATTTGAAGAGTCATTTTCAATTATTCGATTTATTAGATCTTGAATTTTGATGAACTTTTCTTTTAGCGATTCATGGAAGAATGAATCGAGGAAAACCTATGAATATCCCAGCTACAAGAAAGGACCTCATGATAGTAAATATGGGTCCTCACCACCCATCAATGCATGGTGTTCTTCGACTTATTGTTACTCTCGATGGTGAGGATGTTATTGATTGTGAACCAATATTGGGTTATTTACACAGAGGGATGGAAAAAATTGCGGAAAACCGAACAATTATACAATATTTACCTTATGTAACACGTTGGGATTATTTAGCTACTATGTTCACAGAAGCAATAACTGTAAACGGACCAGAACAGTTGGGAAATATTCAAGTACCTAAAAGAGCCAGCTATATCCGAGTAATTATGTTGGAGTTGAGTCGTATAGCTTCTCACCTACTGTGGTTGGGACCTTTTATGGCAGATATTGGTGCACAAACCCCTTTCTTCTATATTTTCAGAGAAAGAGAATTAATATACGATCTATTCGAAGCTGCAACAGGTATGAGAATGATGCATAATTTTTTTCGTATCGGGGGGTTAGCGGCTGACCTACCTCATGGTTGGATAGATAAATGTTTTGAATTCTGCGATTATTTTTTAACAAAGATTCTTGAATATCAAAAACTTATTACACGAAATCCTATTTTTTTAGAACGGGTTGAGGGAATAGGCATTGTTGAGGGAGAGGAAGTAATAAATTGGGGTTTATCAGGACCAATGCTTCGGGCTTCCGGAATACAATGGGATCTACGTAAAGTTGATAATTATGAATGTTATGATGAATTTGATTGGGAAGTTCAATGGCAAAAAGAAGGAGATTCGTTGGCTCGTTATTTAGTTCGAATTGGTGAAATGACGGAATCCATAAAAATTATTCAACAGGCTTTGGAACGAATTCCGGGGGGGCCATATGAAAATTTAGAAATTCGCCGCTTTGAGATAGAAAAGGAGCGAGAATGGAATGATTTTGAATATCGATTTATTAGTAAAAAACCGTCTCCGACTTTTGAATTGCCGAAACAAGAACTTTATGTAAGAGTTGAAGCTCCCAAGGGAGAATTAGGAATTTTTCTAATAGGAGATCAAAATGGTTTTCCTTGGAGATGGAAAATTCGTCCACCGGGTTTTATCAATTTGCAAATTCTTCCTCAATTAGTTAAAAGAATGAAATTGGCCGATATTATGACAATACTAGGTAGCATAGACATCATTATGGGAGAAGTTGATCGTTGAAATGATAATTGATACAACAGAAATACAAGATATCCATTTTTTTTTTTTTCAGATTGGAATCTTTTAAAGAGATATATGGAATTCTATGGACATTTGCTCCTATTTTTATTCTTGTATTGGGAATTACAATAAGTGTACTAGCAATTGTATGGTTAGAAAGAGAAATATCTGCAGGGATACAACAGCGTATTGGACCTGAATACGCCGGTCCTTTTGGAGTTCTTCAAGCCTTAGCAGACGGAACAAAACTACTTTTCAAAGAGAATCTTATTCCATCTAGAGGAGATATTCGTTTATTCAGTATCGGGCCATCCATATCAGTCATATCAATTATAATAAGCTATTCAGTAATTCCTTTTAGCTATAACTTTGTTTTATCTGACCTCAATATCGGTGTTTTTTTATGGATTGCTATTTCAAGTATTGCTCCCATTGGACTTCTTATGTCAGGATATGGGTCGAATAATAAATATTCCTTTTTGGGTGGTCTACGAGCTGCTGCTCAATCGATTAGTTATGAAATACCATTAACTCTATGTGTGTTATCAATATCTCTACGTGCGATTCGTTGAGACAGAAGTTTTTCGATACTATTGTTATACTCCTCTTTTCTTTTTTCTATTTATAGTATTTTATATTCATAGTAAAGGAAGATAATTGAATATATATCCTGATTATTCTTTTTATTTCTTTTTCGAAATTCGTATTGAAGAATTTAATTAGATAGTTATATGAGTGAAATAAAACAGCTTCTACTAAATATTAATTTATAAATACTATTAGTTAATAAATAGTATAAAGATTCAAATTTGCAGTAAAAATATTGAGTCTCATTTTCCATGTATAAGAATTAAGTGAAAAAATTGTAAAAAGTAAAAGGTGTCATTTACCTCAATTACCCCAAGGTTGGTTGATTAGTCATACTGTCTTGAAGCGGGCACAAAAGAAAGACCCATTTTTCTTATGAGTTTTCGTTATCATTTGTATAAATTATAATATTATATATATGTATTAACAATTAACAATAAAGGGTTTAATAAAAAAATGAATGGATGGTTAGAAACACTAAGATACACAAAGGATTAGTAATGCGGATTTTCAAAAATATCCAAAAAAGCATATTTATGCATAATAGAAAAAAGAATACTAATTGGGGCTTTAAATTGGTAGAAAAAATTAGGTAGTACTCCCCATAATTCCGATCCAGAGTATGTTCGCATCCATTGATTAAATAAATGACTATCAGGAACGAAATAATCTTTTAATTTTTTTTTGAGTCCCTTTATTACTTGCACAAAAAAGAAAAATAGGATAAGAACAAAAAAAGTTATCCCCCCCTTTTTCTTACATGCATATTCATGTATATAGAATTCATGTCATAATTAAGAAAACGAATGTATAATTCTTTTTCGTAATCAAAAACGATGGGGAAGGTATTTATAATTCTATCTATAATAGAAAGAGTATTTTATTAAAAAATTCGGTTAGGTTATTACTCAACAAATTCAAATTATGATTTTTTTTAGAGATGAGATCAATTCAGAAGTACCTTTTGTATCTTTTATTTATTAAATTGTAAAATGTATTTTTCTTTATTATTATTTATTAATTTTTTTTATTAAAAAAAGCAGAACAGACAGAATTTAATTAGTCTAATTTAGAACCGTCCGAGAAATTCGAATCTTATTTATCTTAGGAATATATCCTTAGGAATATATCAATAGATAAAAAATCGGCCCGGTCCTTAGATTTCGTTAAGGCTTTCAAGGAGCCGTATGAAGTGAAAATCTCATGTACGGTTCTGTAATAGAGATGGGAACAGTAATGTTATCACCGACTAAGATTATCTAACAGTTTAAGTACAGTTGATATAATTGATGCCCAATCAAAATATGGGTTTTGGGGATGGAATTTGTGGCGTCAGCCTATAGGTTTCATCGTTTTTCTAATTTCTTCCTTAGCAGAATGTGAAAGATTACCTTTTGATTTACCAGAAGCGGAAGAAGAATTAGTAGCAGGTTATCAAACCGAATATTCGGGTATCAAATTTGGTTTGTTTTACATTGCTTCCTATTTAAACCTATTAATTTCTTCTTTGTTTGTAACTATTCTTTACTTAGGTGGTTCGAATATTTCTATTCCGTACATATTCGTTTCTGAATTTTTTGAAATAAATAAAACATATGGAGTTTTTGTAACAACAATTGGTATCTTTATCACACTAGCTAAAACTTATTTGTTCTTATTCGTTTCTATCACAACAAGATGGACTTTGCCTAGGTTAAGAATAGATCAATTATTAAATTTTGGTTGGAAGTTTCTTTTACCCATTTCTCTCGGTAATCTATTATTAACAACTTCCTTTCAGCTGTTTTCACTATAAAAAGTGAACCTTATATATTCATAACTTGTCTCAAACAAGAGAAAGAAATAAAAAAAAAATATTCAGAGATATTCACGATATGTTTTTTATGATAACTGGATTTATGAATTATGGTCAACAAACAGTCCGAGCTGCGAGGTACATTGGTCAAAGTTTCATGATTACCTTATCTCACGCAAATCGTTTACCTGTAACTATTCAATATCCTTATGAAAAAATAATCACATCGGAACGTTTTCGCGGTCGAATACATTTTGAATTTGATAAATGCATTGCTTGTGAAGTATGTGTTCGTGTATGTCCCATAGATCTACCCGTTGTTGATTGGAAACTGGAAACTTATATTCGAAAGAAACGATTGTTTAATTACAGTATTGATTTCGGAATCTGTATATTTTGTGGTAACTGTATTGAGTATTGTCCAACAAATTGTTTATCAATGACTGAAGAATATGAACTTTCAACTTATGATCGTCACGAATTAAATTATAATCAAATTGCTTTGGGCCGTTTACCGGTGTCAGTAATTGATGATTATACAATTCGAACAATTCAAATAAAAGTAAGTTATTTTTAAATAATTTTTTTTTTTTAAACGAAAATCATATCAATCAAATTCTATTCTATATATATTAATAATAGAATTTTGTATAATAAGAAAAAAATCTTATTAAAATATTATAGAAGAAAATGAATAAATATTTTATATTTTTTATATTAGAAATTAATATTTGTATATTTTCTATTCGATATTCTATTAGTAGAAATATTCTATAAATATTATTTATATATATAAACTTTAGTTTTTGTATAGTTTCAAAAAACTCTTTCATATAAAGAATGGAATAACATTGATCCTATAAATTGTACTTATACCAATTAAGACTTTTTATTTTAGTATTTAATTGAATTCAATGCGGAGAAAAATTTGTGGTATTTAGTATATAATTTTTTTTTCCTGGTCATATCAATAAGGTCATGAGATTTCGATTAATTTATCTCTTATTTTACATATAATGAATTTGCCCGAACCAATACATGATTTTCTTTTAGTCTTTTTGGGATCGGGTCTTATATTAGGAAGTGTAGGAGTAGTATTACTTATCAACCCAATTTTTTCTGCTTTTTCATTGGGATTAGTTCTTGTTTGTATATCCTTATTCTATATTTTATCAAACTCCCATTTTGTAGCTGCATCACAGCTACTTATTTACGTAGGCGCTATAAATGTTTTAATCATATTTGCTGTAATGTTCATGAATAGTTCAGAATATTACCAAGATTTTCGTCTTTGGACTGTTGGGGATGGGATTACTTTGATGGTTTGTACAAGTATTTTTTTTTTTCACTAGTAACTACTATTCCAGATACATCATGGTACGGTATTATTTGGACTACAAGACAAAATCAGATTATAGAGCAAGATTTGATAAGTACTAGTCAACAAATTGGAATTCATTTATCAACAGATTTTTTTCTTCCATTTGAACTAATTTCAATAATTCTTTTAGCTGCCTTGATAGGTGCAATTATCGTGGCTCGCCAATAATAAATTTTTAAAAATATAAATCGAAATTCGATTTTGTTTGATTTTCTAACATTTTTATTTCCGTTGAATTCTATGTGAACGTGAAATAGTATTTATGTACAAAATTCTTTTTGTATTGCCAATCTATTTCTTTTGTTGTAGACTTGTTATATTCTTTAGTCGATCGAATCCATTGAATTCGTGTTCATATTGAAATGAATCAAAATTGATAAGGAGTTGGTCAATGATGTTTGAGCATGTACTTATTTTGAGTGCTTATTTATTTTCTATAGGTATCTATGGATTAATCACGAGCCGAAATATGGTTAGAGCCCTTATGTGTCTTGAACTTATGCTGAATGCAGTTAATATCAATTTCGTAACCTTTTCTGATTTTTTTGATAGTCGCCAATTAAAAGGAAATATTTTTTCAATTTTTGTTATAGCTATTGCAGCCGCTGAAGCAGCTATCGGACCAGCTATCGTTTCCTCAATTTATCGTAACAGAAAATCAATCCGTATCAATCAATCGAATTTGTTGAATAAATAATATTAATCATAATAAATCAGAAAAAGCAAAATTTTGAATAGTGTAATAGTTATCAATTTAAATTAGTATGTATGATACATAACTTATGATCATGTTTGTGAAAATAAATATAAGAAATCAAAGTATCTTGGTCCTATTCTCTTCTTATGAAGTGATCTATAAGTCGATTTTGATTAGCAAAATTCTGATAAATCATTGATTCATCTGGTGTCTAAATATATAATTCATTTATGTATATAATTCATTTATGAATTTACTAGATCGAAAATTTGGAATTTTTGATGTTCAAAGATTACTATAGATCCAATGTCACATTCAGTAAAGATTTATGATACATGTATAGGATGTACTCAATGTGTACGAGCCTGCCCGACAGATGTATTAGAAATGATACCTTGGAACGGATGTAAAGCTAAACAAATTGCATCTGCCCCAAGAACAGAGGACTGTGTTGGTTGTAAGAGGTGTGAAGCCGCCTGTCCGACGGATTTCTTAAGTGTTCGAGTTTATTTATGGTATGAAACAACTCGAAGCATGGGTCTAGCTTATTGATACGTTTCAAAAAGCACTACACAAATACGTTTTTTTACTGGCAAAAACCCGCGCTCAAAATAGAAACGAATTTCTATTTTGAGCGCGGGTTTTTCTGGTCTTCTGATCTAAGTATATCTATCTTATTTTTATCACGAATCATTTTCCCTGGTTAACAATAGTTGTAGTTTTGCCAATAGCAGGGGGTTCCTTAATTTTCTTATTTCCTCATAAAGGAAATAAGGTAATTAGGTGGTATACTGTTTGCATATGCTTCATGGATCTCCTTCTAATAACCTATGCATTTTGTTATCATTTAGAATTGGATGATCCACTAATCCAATTGACAGAGAATTATAAATGGATCAATTTTTTTGACTTTTACTGGAGGTTGGGAATAGATGGACTCTCTCTCGGACCCATTTTATTGACGGGATTTATCACCACTTTAGCTACTTTAGCAGCTCATCCGATTACTCGAGAATCTCCATTTTTTTATTTCCTGATGTTAGCAATGTATAGCGGTCAAATAGGACCATTTGTTTCTCGAGACATTTTACTTTTTTTTATCATGTGGGAATTAGAATTAATTCCCGTTTATCTACTTTTATCTATGTGGGGGGGAAAGAAACGTTTGTATTCAGCTACAAAATTCATTTTGTACACCGCGGGAAGTTCTATTTTTTTATTAATGGGAATTCTGGCTATGGGTTTATATGGTTCTAATGAACCAACATTAAATTTTGAATCATTAACTAATCAATCGTATCCCATGGCGCTGGAAATAATATTCTATATAGGATTTTTTATTGCTTTTGCTGTCAAATCACCAATTATACCCTTACATACATGGTTACCAGACACCCACGGGGAGGCACATTACAGCACTTGTATGCTGTTAGCTGGAATCTTATTAAAAATGGGAGCATATGGGTTGGTTCGAATTAATATGGAATTCTTATCCCGCGCTCATTCTATATTTTGCCCCTGGTTAATGCTATTAGGTTCAATTCAAATAATCTATGCAGCTTCAACATCTCTTGGTCAACGTAATTTAAAAAAAAGAATAGCCTATTCCTCGGTATCTCATATGGGTTTCTTAATTATAGGAATTGGTTCTATAAGCGATACGGGACTTAATGGGGCTATTTTACAAATAATCTCTCATGGATTTATTGGTGCTGCACTTTTTTTCTTGGCGGGAACTAGTTATGATAGACTACGTCTTCTTTATCTCGACGAAATGGGCGGAATGGCTATCCCAATGCCAAAAATTTTTACGATTTTCACTATCTTATCGATGGCTTCTCTTGCATTGCCAGGCATGAGTGGTTTTGTTGCAGAATTGATAGTTTTTTTTGGAATAATTACCAGCCAAAAATATCTTTTAGTGACAAAAATACTAATAACTTTTGTAACAGCAATTGGAATGATATTAACTCCTATTTATTTATTATCTATCTTACGGCAAATGTTCTATGGATACAAACTTTTTAATACGCCAAATTCTTATTTTTTTGATTCTGGACCGCGAGAATTATTTATTTCAATTTCTATCCTTATACCCGTAATATGTATTGGTATTTATCCGGATTTCATTTTCTCATTTTCGGCTAATAAAGTTGAGGCTATTCTATCTAAGTTTTTATAGACGGTTGTTATGAATAAATAAAACCGAAAAATAAAAAATAGAAAGAAATCTTATGTACAAGAAAAAAAATGAATTTCAATTTTAATTGAATATGTTTGTTGTTTGTGAGAACCCCTTGAATCACTACTATATTACTTGATTTAAAGGGTTCTTGATAATTTATGGGACGTTTTCGTCGTATACATATTAATTTAGAATCGAATTTTTGAGAATCTTATTATATATATTATTCTTTCGATATTTGATTTGTATTTGTGAAGTTTTTTTGTTGACTTCAATTCAATTAGAGGTAAATGAACCATAACTATGTAATCCTATTCCTAATAAATTTATCCCCAAATAACATACCCAAATTATAAGAAAGCCCATAGAAGCCACTACTGAAGAATTTCCATCTTCTTCCAATTTTTTATTTTTTTTAGTATGTAAATAAATTGCGAATATAGTCCAAGTAATAAAAGCCCAAGTTTCCTTTGGATCCCAATTCCAATATGATCCCCAGGCCTCATTAGCCCATACTGCTCCTGAAATAATACCTATTGTTAAAAAGAGAAAACCTAGACTAATAATACGGTAAACCCAACGATCCAATTGTTGAATAAATTGATACCTGTAATAATTTCTCGAAAAATAAATTTTTTGTAAAACATTATTTCTATTTCTTTCATTCATATTCATATACATGATTTCAGCAAAGGAAAGTGATTCATTTATTAAAAAATAAAAATTCTTGCTTTTACAAAAAATTTGTATGAGTTCTCGAAATGTAATGACTAAAATAGCCACTGATAATAATGATCCACATAAAAGAGTTGCATAACCCAATATCATCATACTTACGTGCATAATTAACCAATGGGATTGTAGAGCAGGTACTAATATTACGGATTCATGCATTTCGGTTAAAAGGCCCGAAGTAGCAAAGCCTTGGGTAAAAATAACACTTGGTATGATTATTGTATTTAAATAGTTATTTTTTTGTTTTTTGAACCATGGAACCATAGAAAAAATGGAAAAATTCCATGAAAGAAAGATTAATGATTCATATAAATCACTAAATGGTAAATGGCCTGAAAAAATCCAACGAGTAACTAACAATCCCGTTATACCGAAAAAAGTTATTATCATGCCTTTTTTGGATGAATTAGATAATACTACGATCTCATTTACTAATAAAGTTATCAAATGAATTGAAATTAAAATCGATACGACTGAAAATGATATATGAGTTAATATATGCTCTAAAGTTGAAAATATCATATATATAAATAATGAAAAAAGTCCGAATACGTAGGAATAGAAATACGAATTGAATTCATTATAACATTTCTTCTTTTTTTAGAAGATAAGATGTCATGCCGCTACTCGGACTCGAACCGAGATGCTCTAGCACTGCTTCCTAAGAGCAGCGTGTCTACCAATTTCACCATAGCGGCTTACGCGAAATAATAATAATCAATTTTTAGTTAATTGTCGAGATTTAAAGAATCAATTAAAGTGCAATATTTGTCTACTAAATATTCAAAAATTGAATTAAAGAAGTCCATTAGAATCTATTAAAATTATATAATAATAAGAAAATGAATAAAATAATAATAGTTCTTTATGTAGTTTTAAATGACTCATTTTTTTTTTATTTCATTTTCTGAATATAAAGAAATACATTTCGATTTTTTCATTGAAAAAAAAAATGAATTTTTAGATCAAAAATTGAATACTACATTCAAAGAATTTTTTTATTTAGAATATATATATATATATAACGATATTCTAAATAAAAAATTCTATTAGTATTTCATATTCAATAATATTCTTTAAATAAAGTTAATTCATATTATTCTAACGGTTGTATTTGTTACAAAAAAAACTTTTAGAATTCCCCGTAAAAATCGATTGCGCTAATGAAAAAGCTTTCAATGTTGTCCAATATCCCCTCTTTTTCCAAAAATTGTTTCGAATGATTTTTTTTGATATAGAAGTGCGCTTTTTTGGAACTGCCATCTAATTAGTTTCGTTTTTTCATTATTATAGTCTTATGTGAAACACATTTGATTTTTTTTTCTAAGGGAAAATAATAAATTAGTTCAAAAATAAACTAATCTTTTTGAGTTTCTTAAAAAAAAAATTATTGAGTCATGTCATATGAATTGCTTTTTAGAATTCATATTAAATAAAAATAAAAAAATGTTCTTAGTTTTGGGGAATTCATTATTTATCTTTACTCTATATATATATCTATATATAAATTTTCTATAATTGTAAAATAGGAAATTGAAATTTCTATTTTTTTTTTTTACAAATTTTTTGATATCTTAATATTATATTATTCATTATATTAATAGTAGTAAATATGAGGAAAAAAAGTTTTTTTCCTAGGAATTTGGTTATTGATACATTTTGATTTTGTACTTTGTAATATTGTAAGTATTGTGCAAAAATTCTGAAAAATGAATAATAGATAATTCTATTTTTTTGTTCCTTTTTTTATTAACCGAACCCTTTCTTTACAAAAGAGATAAAACAAAACCGACGAATAAGAAACAAAATTCATTAAGAATCAATATATATATAGTTGTATGGAATATACACATCAATCTTCATGGATTCTACCTTTTATTCTATTTTCAGTTCCTATGTTAATAGGAGTGGGACTTTTACTTTTTCCGACAGCAACAAAAAATCTTCGCCGTATATGGGCTTTTCCTAGTATTTTTTTGTTAACTATAGTTATGATTTTTTCGATTGATCTGTCTATTCATCAAATCAATAAGAGTTCTATCTATCAATATGTATGGTCTTGGACCATAAATAATGATATTTCTTTAGAGTTTGGGTATTTGATTGATTCACTTACTTCCATTATGTTAATATTAATTACTACTGTTGGCATTCTGGTTCTTATTTATAGTGATAATTATATGTTTCATGATAAAGGATATTTGAGATTTTTTGCTTATATGACTTTTTTTAATATTTCAATGTTGGGCTTAGTTACTAGCTCGAATTTGATACAAATTTATATTTTTTGGGAATTGGTTGGAATGTCTTCTTATTTATTAATAGGTTTTTGGTTCACACGTCCTATTGCAGCAAATGCTTGTCAAAAAGCATTTGTAACTAATCGTGTAGGGGATTTTGGCTTATTATTGGGAATTTTAGGTCTTTATTGGATAACGGGTAGTTTGGAATTGGGGGATTTGTTTCAAATAAGCAATAACTTGATTTATAAAAATGAGGTTAATATTTTTTTTGTTACTTTGTGTGCCTTCTTACTATTTTGTGGATCAATCGCTAAATCTGCTCAATTCCCCCTTCATGTATGGTTACCCGATGCTATGGAAGGGCCTACTCCCATTTCTGCTCTTATCCATGCTGCTACTATGGTAGCAGCGGGAATTTTTCTTGTAGCTAGACTTCTTCCTTTTTTCATAGTTCTACCTTCCATAATGAATGGAATAGCTTTGATAGGTATAATAACAGTAGTCTTAGGAGCTACTTTAGCTATTGCTCAAAAAGATATTAAGAAAGATTTGGCCTATTCCACAATGTCTCAATTGGGTTATATGATTTTAGCTCTAGGTATGGGATCTTATCGAGCCGCTTTATTTCATTTAATTACTCATGCTTATTCAAAAGCATTGTTATTTTTAGGATCTGGATCCATTATTTATTCGATGGAAGCTATTGTTGGATATTCGCCAGCTAAGAGTCAAAATATGGTCCTTATGGGTGGTTTAACAAAACATGTCCCAATTACAAAAACTACTTTTTTAATAGGTACATTTTCTCTTTGCGGTATCCCACCTTTTGCCTGTTTTTGGTCCAAGGATGAGATTCTTAATGATAATTGGTTGTATTCACCAATTTTCGCAATAATAGCTTGGTCCACAGCAGGATTAACCGCATTTTATATGTTTCGGATCTATTTACTTGTTTTTGAAGGATATTTAAACATTCATTTTTTAAATTTTAATGGAAAAAAAAATAGTTCATTATATTCAATATCTTTATGGGGTAAAGAGAGAAAAAAAAAATTAAAAAACAAAATTGACTTATTAGCTTTATTAAGAATGAAAAATAATGAAGTGACTTCTTCTATTCTGACGAAAACATATCCACATCGAATTCATCGTAATGTCAAAAACATAACCCATTTTTTTGGTACTAAAAAAACTGCGTGTTTATATCCTCATGAGTCGGACAATACTATGCGATTTTCTATGCTTATTTTAGTACTGTTTACTTTATTTGTTGGGACCATAGGAATTTCTTTTAGTCAAAAAGAAATAGATTCGGATATATTATCAAAATTATTAATTCCATTTATAGACCTTTTACATCAAAATTCAAACAATTTTATTGATTGGTATGAATTTTTCACAAACGCAAGTTTTTCTGTGATTGTAACTTTTTTCGGAATATTTCTAGCGTCGTTTTTTTATAAACCAGTTTTTTCGGATTTACAAAATTTTAATTTTTTGAATTTTTTTGAAAAAAGTGTTCCTAAACAAATTGTTTCCGATAATATAATAAATGTCATATATGATTGGTCATATAATCGTGGGTATATAGATAATTTGTATGAAATATCTTTAATTGCGAATATAAGAAAATTAGGTAAATTAAATTATTTTTTTGATAGACAAGTAATTGATGGAATTCCAAATGGAATTGGTGTCACAAGTTTTTTTATAGGAGAGACTATAAAATGTATGGGAGGTGGGCGAATTTCTTCATATATTTTATTTTTTATATTTTTTATATTAATCTTTTTAATA